GTTTCAGACTTGGTACAACCCAACGTCATCATTCCTTTTGGTTTGCACAACCAAAAAATTATTCCGTGGGTCTACAGGAAGATGAAAAAATACGGAATTGTATCAAGAACTATGTACAAAAAAATAAGAGAATATCCTCAGGTTTCGAAGGAATCGCACGTATAGGAATTAAAAAAAGAATCGATTTGATCCAGGTCATAATCCATATTGGATTTCCAAATTTATTAATAGAGGGCCAAACACGAGGAATCGAAGAATTACAAATGAATGTACAAAAAGAATTTCATTCTGTGAACCGGAGACTCAACATTGCTATCACAAGAGTAGAAAAACCTTATGGGCAACCTAATATTCTTGCGGAATATATAGCTTTACAATTAAAAAATAGAGTTTCGTTTCGAAAGGCAATGAAAAAAGCTATTGAATTAGCTGAACAAACGGATACAAAAGGAATTCAAGTACAAATTGCAGGACGGATCGACGGAAAAGAAATTGCACGTGTCGAATGGATCAGAGAGGGCAGGGTTCCCCTACAAACAATTTGCGCTAAAATTGATCATTGTTCCTATACAATTCGAACTATCTATGGAGTATTAGGTATCAAAATTTGGATATTTGTGGACGAGGAATAATAGACCTTTGTTTGTCTTGCCATTCTGTTCAGTCATAGAACAAAAAATCACAAACTGTTTCATTCTTTTTCCGTTAAATCAAACAAAAACGAGCAATTCTAATTCTATAAAGTTGAATAAAAATTCGATTGACAATTTGTTATAATTGCTATGCTTAGTGTGTGACTCGTTAATTTTTCTTTAGAGTTTAGAGTTGGGATTAAAAAAAAATAGACTGACCCCTACTTTAATAAAATAACTTAATAACTAATACTAATAAATAATAACTAATGAACTATTAATAAACTAATGAACTATTAATAGCAATAACTAAACTATTATAATATATAATAACTAATGATATAAACTATAAATAATAAAAAAAAAAACATCTATTATCTATTATATTATCTATATAATCTATTATCTATATAAAATAATAAAATAAATAAGCTATAGTATAACTATACCATATAATATATATAAATATAAACTTTTATTTTATATATATTTATATATATATTATATTATTATTTAATATATGAATATGAAATTATTAAAATATGAATATGAAATTATTAAAATATAAATATGAAATTATTAAAATATATTAAAATATATGTATATGAAATTATTAAATAAAAATATATTAAAATTAAAATATGAAATTATTAAATAAAAATAAATAAAATAAATAAAAATATATTAAATATTAAAATTAAATTATTAATATTAAATTAAAATTAAATTTAAATTAAAAAATATTAAAAAAAGAAAATAAACTAATAACCAACTTATTGCTTCGTATTGTCGATATCCCAAGAAACAGTCACTATATGAGATGGGTAGATCAATCATATAGTTGCAGCAACTGCAACTGAAATTTTTTCCATAAAAAATCTAATTATGGGCAAAAATAAAGGGATGTAGATAAATGGAAGGATGATAGAAAGAAAGAACAAAAATATCAATGATATATGATTCCAATATATATGTATGGTCTATGAATTACCTCATAAAAGGCAATGTGATAAAGCATCAATACTGAACGAATATAAAAAAAAATGAAATAATATCAATAATAAAGAGCCTCGTGTTAATAAAAACTAAGGAGATTAACTCGAGAAGGAATTTTGTTGGGAGCTCCATTGCAGAGTTCAGGCCTAACCATTAATGGAGAAGCTATGGGAACGACGGAACCTGTGACTGCATAAGATTCTACTGAAAACGAATCCGAATAATTCATTGGGTGGGATGGCGGAATGAACCGAGATAAAATTTATTTATTCCGAGAAGTCATGACCTAGGAATAAAACAGCAAAGAGTCAATATTCGCCCGCGAAACCTTTATGAGATTATATTACAACATTTTGGCATCATTTGATAAGGGTCAAAATAAGGATCATAAAATAAAAAAAGCATTATCTATAAATATGCATAAATTCTATAAATATGCATAAATAATAGAAATATAATAGCTGTATATCCTGTATTATCCCGTATATACATCTTCCTATATAAGAATAACAAATTCAATATCAATAAATGTCTTAGTGTATTATTTTATTAAATACATGTGTATCCGTAATATTATATTATTGTTATATTATTGAATCCTTTCATTCGCGAGGAGCTGGATGAGAGGAAACTCTCATGTCCGGTTCTGCAGTAGAGATGGAATTAAGAAACAACCATCAACTATAACCCCAAAAGAACCAGATTTCGTAAACAACATAGAGGAAGAATGAAGGGAATATCTTATCGAGGCAATCATATTTGTTTCGGCAGATACGCTCTTCAGGCACTCGAACCTGCTTGGATCACAGCTAGACAAATAGAAGCAGGGCGAAGAGCAATGACACGATATGCACGTCGTGGTGGAAAAATATGGGTATGTATATTTCCGGACAAACCTGTTACTGTAAGACCTGCGGAAACACGTATGGGTTCGGGGAAGGGATCCCCCGAATATTGGGTATCCGTTGTTAAACCAGGTCGAATACTTTATGAAATGGGCGGAGTATCAGAAATTGTAGCCAGAGCAGCTATTTCACTAGCTGCGTCCAAAATGCCTATACGAACTCAATTTATCAGGATAGGGATGTAGAACTAAACGGTGTATTGATATTGAGGATGAAAAAACAACCGAAAGTTTTTTTCTGGACAGAAAATATTTCTTTTTTTCCTTCATCCTTTGCATTAAAATAACGGATTCCAATAAAATGATATGATTCAACCTCAGACCCTTTTGAATGTAGCGGATAACAGCGGAGCTCGAGAATTGATGTGTATTCGAATCATAGGAGCTGGTAATCATCGATATGCTCATATTGGTGACGTTATTGTTGCTGTAATAAAAGAAGCAGTGCCCAATATGCCACTAGAAAGATCAGAAATAATTAGAGCTGTAATTGTACGTACTTGTAAAGAACTCAAACGTGAAAACGGTATGATAATACGATATGATGACAATGCTGCGGTTGTCATTGATCAAGAAGGAAATCCAAAAGGAACTCGAGTTTTTGGTGCGATCGCTCGGGAATTGAGACAGTTGAATTTTACTAAAATAGTTTCATTGGCTCCCGAGGTATTATAAATACTACTAGATGAGACTATGATATATCAGAACATCTAAAATTGATAAAATTTAGTAGATTAGTAGATTGTGTCTCACGCATATATATATATATTATATTTTTTTAATATTTAATAATTATATACTTATACTTAAAATTATACTTAAAAATTTTATACTTTATAAACATAAATAAACATAAACTTAATTTAATAAACTTTATAAACTTAATATTAATAATTTTAATATTAATAATTTAATAATAATTTTATACTTTATAAATATAAAATAATAAATATAAAATAGAATATATTTTTAATTTAATATTTAAAAATGAATTTAATATTTAAAAATAAAATTCAAAGAAAAAAAATGAAAGAAAATAAAACAAAGAAAAAAGGAAACATGTTGATTATATCAAAATTAGGAGGCACCAATAATTATAATTCGTCATGGGTAGGGACACTATTTCCGATATAATAACTTCTATAAGAAATGCTGACATGGATAAAAAAGGAACCGTTCGAATAGCATCTACTAATATCACTGAAAATATTGTGAAAATACTTCTACGAGAAGGTTTTATTGAAAACGTTCGGAAACATCAGGAAGGTAACAAATATTTCTTAGTTTTAACTCTGCGATATAGAAAGACTAGGAAAGGAGTACATAGAACTATTTTAAAGCGTATTAGCCGACCCGGTTTGCGAATTTATTCCAACTATCAACAAATTCCTAAGATTTTAGGTGGAATAGGAATTGTAATTCTTTCTACTTCTCGAGGTATAATGACAGATCGAGAAGCTCGACGAGAAAAAATTGGAGGCGAACTTTTGTTATATATATGGTGATCCTCCCCCTCTGGTATCCTAATTTTCTCTCTAACTTCCTATTTGTGAAATAAAGAGGAAAAGTGAGTTATATAACTCTTCCTCCATTAGTTGATACTTCAAGGAGGTTACCTGGAATGAAAGAACAAAAATTGATTCATGAAGGTTTAATTACTGAATCACTTCCCAACGGTATGTTCCGGGTCCGCTTAGATAATGAAGATGTAATTCTAGGTTATGTTTCAGGGAGGATCCGGCGCAGTTTTATACGGATACTACCCGGGGATAGAGTAAAAATTGAAGTAAGTCGTTATGATTCAACCAGAGGACGTATAATTTATAGACTTCGCAACAAAGATTCGAGTGATTAGGTGATTTTTTAAACATTCCTTTCATGGCGATGCAATTCGAAGTTAAAAAAATTCAAGATACTTTTTTCTTCCAAGGAATAGATTCAAAATTAAGGTAAGGAATAAAAAATATGAAAATAAGGGCTTCTGTTCGTAAAATTTGTGAAAAATGTCGACTGATTCGTAGGCGCGGACGAATTATAGTGATTTGTTTCAATCCGAGACATAAACAGAGACAAGGATAACCTTTCTAAAAAAGAACTTTCTAAAGGAAGGACAAAAAGGGATTTCTTTTAACATGAAATGGATATTTCCGTATCTTTTCTTTCTGTATATTTCTGACTCATATTTATGAGATGATAAAATATGACAAAAGCTATGCCAAGAATTGGTTCACGTAGGAGTGGGCGTATTGGTTCACGTAAGAATGGACGTAGAATACCAAAAGGTATTATTCATGTTCAAGCAAGTTTCAACAATACCATTATAACTATTACAGATGTACGAGGTCGGGTGGTTTCTTGGGCCTCCGCTGGTACTTCCGGATTCAAAGGCACAAGAAGAGGGACACCCTATGCTGCTCAAGCAGCAGCCATAAAGGCTATTCGTACGGTAGTGGATCAGGGTATGCAAC